CCGTATCGGAAAAATAAAAATGTATTGCGAGACAGCGAATGAGACAGCATCCGAGTCTCGCTTAGTCGTGAGCGCTCACCGGGCGGACCGAGTTGGTAAAGACACACAGGTTCCGAAGGAACGAGCCGTGAAGGTAGGTTCGCGAGCAATCATCATACGAAAACGAACCAACTACAACTTCGTTCGGCGGAACCACTTGCGCTTATTGCGGGAGATCCAGGAAGCTACCTAAATGGAGAGCCCACGCCTGCAGGGTGGTTGGTTCGCCTCGTTAGGGAAGAAAGATGCGCATGAAGAAGCGGCTCTTTGATAAAGCAGATGCGGATGCGCTAAGGATGGATGAAGCAAAGATAGATCTGCTATGCGCTTCTTGCTGGGGTCGGGTCAACTGTCATTGGTCGAACAAAGTCGTCTTCAACGCTCTGAGGCCATACAGAACGGACCCACGCCTACACGCAGTAGCTCTATGGCTATATAGGCGCAATAGGGCGCTAGCGCGATCGCGTGATAGGCGCTAGCGAATCAACAAGACTTTGAATTAGTAGTCGCGGTACGTATCGGCCGGAACGAGCCATTCAGTAGTACGTAGTCGCGAGCTTTAATTGAAGTAAGTAGGGGGGGATAACGGCCGTAGTCGCTAGCGAATCTACGTAGTAGTTGTCTTTTCCATTCGAGATTGGGTGGGTGGGAGTGTTTATAGAGATTCTAAGACGTGTATCTATCCGTACGAAGACGCCGATCCCAGGGATGCGTCTGCCTTTGCAAGTGCAGGTGTGGATGAAACGACCCGTGGAAAAAGAGAAAAGGGATCTGCTGTTTCGACGCCGCTGTGGATGCGGGATTGGAAAGGCTTTTTGTGGTGGCCTCTAATGCAAAAAAGAAGGAATGCAGATGGGGCCTCAGATTTTGAAGCCCTTGACGGTACGTTCGGGTGGGGCTGCTTTTGGTTCGGAGAATGCTTGCCTGTTTCGGCTTTACGCCTTTTTCCCATGCATGGAAGGTGGAGGGTCGCAGACCGCTCGACGAGTGGAAAGAAAAGAGGTCGGCCACTAAGGTTGTTGCTATTCGAGGATTCCGGCTGAAGAGAGCACATGCCCCATTTTTATAATCACCTGACCGGTGTGTATAATAAATTCATAACCAGACTCGCAACTGATTTGTAGCAGGCTAAGAAAAAGAAGAAGAGTAGGGATTTTACAGACCAAAGAATGGAATAGGCGAGAGCCTCGTCTCAGGCCGGGTGTGGCCAGTCAGCTCTGATACCATACTTGGGTTGTGAAACCCCCTGCTTTAAGGTTTTCGAGAGGAAAGGAAAAAAAAAAGTGATATGAGCAGCAGGAAAAAAAAAGTATTTTAGGATAGACCTTATGGTTATTATTCTTTGATGGTTCACACACGAGCCGTGGTTCTGGAGTCGGCATAGCTCTTTATTTACCCATGGGGCCATGAGAATTCTAGTTAGACTTCCCGACCAACATAGCCGAATATTAAGTGGTTTGAAGATAGGCTTTCGAGATGGATATTCCTATGGAGAAGATTTCAAAAACAAGGGATGAGAAAGAACAGCCTGGAAAGCTAATTGTGGACAACTTTTTGAAGTGCTTCAACCACATACATACTCATATCTAGGATGGGTAATAAGCAAGCGGATGTAATGGTAGCCAAGACATCCATGTTGTCTTTCACTGATGATAATCCCCTTTGCATTATAGGTGTAAGGCAAATTCCAATGCCTGCACATCACTGTTTTGTTATAAGCCTTTCACTCTCCCAGCCTGTGCCAACATGCCTAAACTTTTGTTCTAAAACAAAAAAGACTATGCCCCGCGAAGGGGATTTGTTGTTCTAGGAAATGTGTTGTACCGTAGATCCTTCGACAGAACCAACCTTAGATGTGACGACACGGCTCAACAAACCATTCATGAAACTCATGCAGGAGCATGCGGTGGTCACATTAATGGACATGCGCTAGCTAAGAGAACTTCTTAGGTTAGGGTACTATTGGCTGGCTTACTATGGGGAAGGGGAGAAGGACAGCATAGAGTTTGTGCGTAGGTGTAAGGAGTGTCAGACTCATGGGGATTTCATCCATGCCTCTTCAACGTCTTTCTTTCACACCCGCTTTCGACCGTCCAATTCTTCCTCTAGTCATGGTCACCATTTTGTTATCACCGCTACAGACTACTTCACCAAGTGGGTTGAAGCAATACCAATGGCCTTAACCGATTGGAAAGGCGTGGCATGCTTCATCTACACTCATCTTCTTTATTGAATCGGTCTTCCTAAGTCTATAGTCTTAGATAACGGTACCCGAACCGGGGGAATATATGCAACCGGAGTTTAGGATTACTAAAAATTTTAGCACCCTTCCGGTCAAGCTGAGGCCACAAACAAGACCACGCTTAGTATCCTAAGCAAGACTGCTAAGGAGAAAAATGAGGATTGACATTTGAAACCTTAAATACAAGAAAAAACACTCTTTTTACTATGGTTATGTCGAAAGAAGAGAGCTGACCCTAAACAGAGAGAGGAGAACGCAGAGCTTGAAGAAAGAGAGCAGATCACAGAGCTAGCTTTAGCCGAGAACCTATATCTATACTATAGCCCGCAAACCGAAGTTTCGCACCCCACACGGTTGTTCATCAGAGGAACTTTTCGCGAGCTCCCTGGGCAGACATTGCATAAAATCTATCTGGTTGACTGAAGCAGGGATACCCCTTACGGTTCATTACCTCGCCCTCTCTAGTTGAGATTTCCCTTCGGAAGGGGGTCTAGACCAATGTGCCGGTGCTCGTTATCTGGCTTTCGTGTGTCGATCTTTCTGAATCGGTTTCTTGATTTGGTATTTTTCTATTGCGTGTCCTTTCCCGCCTCCGTCCTTCCCTTCCCTTTCCTCGCTGTTCAGTTTCCTGAGCTCGTTGCTGCCGTCTCCGCGGGCGCCGTGCGAGGTGCAGTTCCCGATCGAGTTGCAGATTCTTTCCATTGTTTCCGGCGCGGCGTAGACCTGATCAGTCTATTCCTATTCTTCCGGTTCTTTGGCTGTATCTTCTGTCGCTCCGGCTGCAGCTTCTACCTCTAATTCAGTTTTTTTTATATAATAATATTCTTCTTAATTTAATCAACTGCATATTCTAATTCAAATGGGATCTAGCTTTGCCTATTCGACCTCGTTCCATCGCCTTTTCCTTAAGAGATGAGGGCTTTTCCGGATAAACCGATGGAACGAGGTCTCTACGCCTGTGACCGGCTACTATATCAAAACCGCCATCCGTAACTACGTGACCATCAAGCTATGCCCACAGAGCCCTAGAAAGTTCATCTTGCTCGGATGAACCTTATTCATGAAGGAGCGAGGGGCGCCTAATAAGGGCTTATCAACCCAGCACCACTCTTTGCCTTCTTGCTTGGCCTATCCTTTCCTTTCTGGACTTGTTATCCCTCCTCTTTTCCACCCTTTAGCGGCGCTTGCTTGATGAGTTGACCGTTCTGTTCTCTTTGAACTGGCCGATCCCTTCATGATTGCATCTGACCCCGTCTCCCTTCCTTTGCGCTAGCTGGTTTCCCTACCTCTTTTTTTATGGATACCCTTGTGAATGCCTTGCTGTTGAAGGAGAGACTCTATGTCTTTGAATCACCGTTCAACGAAGAGAGGCCAATAGCCGTACCAGAAAGCTGTCCCCGGGAAAACCGAGACCCATGCTGACTCTATTAGATGAGTGGTTGACGAAGGTCTGATTTCGCCTTTGAGCAGAACAACAAACAACTAAAGGAAACTGTCCCATCCCCGCTTCCTACCTCTGAACAGGACGAGCTCAGCTTCCGCTCCCTCACCTGAAAAAAAAAGGGCGAGCCCGGCTCCAGCTCAATTGACTGACGAAGCCACTTTTCTTTTCCTCTGTAATCTTTGTACCCGACTGAAACAAAGAAAGGGATATGCTATCCGTGGAGTTGGTTCCGCTTCCACAAAGGGGATCTGCAATTGGATCTTCAACTGCCTCTGCTTCAATTTGTGATGAAAGGTCGACTAGTTCTGGATTGGGGAAGGGAAGTCCACACAATGCAAGGCTAGTGGTATCAGTTGAGTGAATCGGTCAAGCTAAGACCGGAAAACGTGGGTTCCTCAACCAGAAAGAGATTGTGGGGAGACAAGATCAGACCATGTCAGTCATAAAGAAATCCAATCCGGCCAAGACCAGATGCCATCGACATCGGGTCAAGCAGGCCATGTTCCACCCATGACCGGTCGGTCAAACCATGTCCAGCTGTCTCAATTGACACTTGACTCTTCCGCCCCCTGCCCGGGTCAACAGGCACAACCCAACTTGGGTTATCGGCAACAAGAGCCTCCTCTATACCCGATCGATTCTTTTTCTCAACCCAATCAGGGTTATCCTAGTCTAGCAAATCAAGAGCCTTCTTCCCATGTTCCTGGTCTATCTATCCAGCCTAACTCAGGCTACCCTTCACAACCCAATGTAGGACCCTATGACCAACCCTTGGACCAAAGAGTCTCCTTTGGGGTTAACCCTAACCCCCCTCCTCATCCAACCGGGAATGCATCTCATCCTTGGATCTTAAATTCCCGGGAAGATTTCGAGCGACAGGTCTTAGAGTTCACCCAAGCGGCTACAACTAAAAAATGTTCTCTGGCAGCTATGTGCCATTGTCCAAATGTAAGTCTACCACCCTGGTACAAGATACCTAAGTTTGCGAAGTTTGATGGGAAAGGTGACCCACACCATCACTTGCGACTTTTCATTTCCGACACTCTCCCGGTGAGAGATAATAAGGACAACCTTATTTTTCTCTTCCAGAAGAGTTTTGAAGGAGATGCCGCAAGGTGGTTCGGGAGTCTCCCGGTTGGTAGCATCACATCCTTCGAGGATCTCGCCACTAACTTTCTCAACCAGTACTCCTATCTCACTGGCAAGAAGCCAACCATCGCCGATCTTCAGGACACAGCTCAACGCCCTGAAGAGGACTTTCAAGCCTTTTTCAGTAGATTTAGGGAGGTTCTAATCAAAACCGAGATCCCTCTACCCGAATCTCAAGCTGTCCAGATGCTGGTCAAAAATCTTAGAGATCCACTTCGATCTCTTATCCGCCCAGTCACAGTACCTATCCTGATCTTTATGAAAGAGCCTCTCAACTCGAGAGGAATCTAAAGAAAGGATTATTTTGTTCTATGTTTCCTAAGAGTTATGGTTCTTCCCCCTCCTCCCAAAGTGGAGGTGCTCAAAAGAAGAAGACGGCTGACATCAAGTCTAGTGGTGTCAACCAAATCAACACTATTTCCCAGGGAAATGGAAGGAGAGGGAATTACCAGCGTTCCCCAAACCAGAACCAGGTACCCTTGCAAATCTCAGTTCCTCTCCAACAACCTCTTCCACTTCCTCCTAATCCTATAGCAACCCTTCCTAGTCAACCAGCTCTACCTCCACCTGTCCAACCTGCCCAAGTGCTGCCAGTTCAGCCTCCCAACCTGTTTCCTCAATACACCCTGCCTCAAGGTAACCAAGCTTTCCAAAACCAGGGGCAAGGGCAAAGAAGAAACTTCGATGCTCAAATTCCCTTCGCCCACGGTGCTGCAAATGCCCGTAAGCCTCTTCGAGAAAACAAAGTCTTCCCTGTTCCTTGTGAAGTAATCCTTGATTGACTCTTAGCCGGAGGCAAGATCACTTTACCTGAGCAAAGGCCTCAGGATCTAACCAAAGTGAATATGTCCAAGTTCTGCTCCTATCATCGAGCATATGGCCATGAGACCAACTCATGTTGGAATCTTCAAGATGTCATCGAATCCATGGTCAAGGCTGGACAACTTCACTTTGATCAGAATGCTCAGGCCCAAGCTCCTCCTCCTCAAAACCCTAATATGGGGATTTTCACAAATCCGCTTCCTAATCACGAAGCAAAGGGCTCAGGAGGAGGTAGTAATCAGGTAAACACGATCTTGGGACTTGAGGAAACCCCGGTTAACCCAGCTAAGACGATTAGGCGCGACCCCTCTATTGTCTTAGGAACTTCCTTCTCCCAACCAGATGTGTTCATTGAAAGGAGGTTGTTCTTTCAACCGGGAGTAAGCAATAAGCCCATTTGCTCTAGAATGGACTTCTCAAAATCCGCGGTTAGAGATGAAGAATCCTCATCTGTCAACTACTTCAATTCCCAAGGGGGATCCTCTCAATCTGTTCACCCGTGGACTGGACCTCCCCTTGTCATCCATGTAGGAAAAACTTCTTCTTCCCAACCATTAGACCGGGAAGCTAGCTCTAACCCCATCCCATCCTCGGGTATCGTTCCTCAACTGACTGTTGCCGCGTCATCGAGCCCAGCGGCTCACTCTCCTTCGATCATCTCTTTGGGCCAAGGAGCCCCGTTTCATCAAACATCTCCGAGTCAAATGACTCAATTCCAGTCTGCTACATCTTCGGGTCGAGGAGCCCCCCTTCAACAAGCATCCCCGAGCCAAGTGGCTCAATTTCAATCTACTTCAACTCCGGGCCAAGGAGCCCCACTTCAGCAACCATCTTTCCAGTCTACTCACTTAGGATCGCTTCAATCATTGGGATCTTTATAGCCCCCACCTCTCAAGTTCAGTTTGCTTCGACTCCGAGCCAAGGAATTCATCCAGGAAGGGCCAAGGAGCCCCACCTTTGTGTCAAAACTATTTTTTCAGCCTACTTCATCTTCCCTGAGCCAAGGAGCTCATTTAGGGTCATTCCAATCTTCGGGCCAATCAGCCCCGTCTTTTCAGTTTACATCTTCAGTAGTTTAACCGGGTAAAGTAACCCCATCTTTTCCGGTCCAGGAGAAGGGGGATGATCTGATTGCTTGTCAGCTGACTCGTGTCTCCCCACACCTTGTTCTCCTTCCTAGTCGGGAGGCAAGGTAGCCCTAAGCCTATACAGGTAAGGAGCATGCATCCGGGTGGCTTCTTCCCTTCCCCGGAATCACGAGTGCCTGCATTGACGTGTCTGCCTGCCTGCTGTCTTTGTTTCAAACAGAATCGACGTACTTCCTTATTTATTTATTTTCATTTTTCTTTTTTTATTTATTTATGGTCACACCGAGGATGGAATCTTTGCAATACCAAACTGAGGAGACTATTGTGTTTGGAAAAGCTTGATTGCCTAGTCCTCGTGTAGCCCTCCGGATTGCTCCTCGTAAAAAAAGTACGCCGGGATGGCTGATGGCCTCTGACTGGATAGCAGAGCAGTTTTCTTTAATTCCATGGGTGAAACCGCTAAAACCCGAATCTATAAAAAAATGAGAATCACAAAAACCATTTTTTCTTTTTTAGGCAAGTCAGCCGTCTACTCTGCGACTACATCCGTCGTACCAATGACGTCAGTGACCACACTCAGTGTTGGGGACAGGTTGAATGGTGCCATGTACAATGGAAGTCAAGGATGGAATTCTTGCTTGAGCAACTGGACCTGTGGACGATTGTCAATGGGACAGAAAAGCGGAATTGGTTAGCTAGGCAATGAAAGAGAAATA